TGTGTTGTTTAAATGAATTATGTAGCTACTGGTTTGAAAAGTATTGTTTTTGGACAAATTCTTTTAATTTCCCGATTAAGTAATGTTTTAACTAATTTTGAAATAGTTGGATTGAATAATTCGTGATTAGTTAAAAATTGGTTATTTTATTAAACTAAGTATTTTTTTGCGTCAAAAATCGAGAAAAAAGTCGTTTTTCGTTTAAATAAAATTTATAAATATTGGTTTGTGAGAAAAGTATTTTGGAGGAAATCGTTTATTTTCCTAATTTAAGTACTCGGTTTTTGGGCTAGTATAATAAGAACATACTTTTAATTATATCCTTTTATATGTATAAGGTCCTATAAAAAGGATTTATTTTATATTATACGTATAAATTAACATTTTATTTATATATAGTTTAACAACCTATATTGAGAGAAAAAAAAAGGGGTTTTAATATTGAAACTTATAAGTAAGTGTCTTACAGAGAGGAGTAATAACTAATTAAGTATATATATACTAATAAATAATTTATTATATTATATTAATACTAATACACCAGATTCCATTATAGGTAAGAAAAAAATGGAATCTGGTGTATTAGTATTAATAGCAATATATTGTTCCAATTGGTTGGAGAAAAATTTTAGAGTTTTGGGCAAAACACTTCACTCCTCCGAGGAAGAGGAGCTTTTTTGGTTTACTTAGTTATTCAAATAATGGCGAAAACTTCATTTTCGTTTAAATTTATTCCAATATATTTTTAACTTTTATTTTATAGCTATTCAAATTTTATTAATTTTTAATTTTAACCCAATGTGTAAAAGGATTCTAAAGATTGAAGTTTTATTCTTGCTTTATTCATTTATTTAAACATTAATTTATATGTAAATTTTTGTATTTTTTTAATTTCTTAATGAAATTAAATATTTTTTTTTTTTGCAGTAGATAAAATTATTTATATTAAGTTATTTTAGATTTAGTAATTGTTGTTAGATTTGGTAAAAACTGTGCCAGCATCCGCGGTTATACAGTAAATTCAGATAAATGTTATTGGTTTTTAAGTAATTATCATATTTTATTATATTAAATCAAATATTTTAAGGTGAAATATTTTATAATATTTTAGATTTATAAATTTAGTGAGATTATTATGAAATTAAAATTATAAACTAGGATTAGATACCCTATTATTTTTAATGTAAAAAAAAAATAAACCTGAGTATTAATAGTTAAGGTCTTTAAACTTAAAGAATTTGGCGGTATTATAATCTATTTAGAGGAATCTGTTATGTAATCGATAGACCACGTTGAACCTTACTTATATTATTTCTTGTATACCGCTGTTTTTGAGGATACTTTTAGGTTATTTTCTTAATATATAATAATTTAATATTTCAAGTCAAGGTGCAGTAATATATAAGTTGAATAATGGATTACAATAAATTTTATTTATATGGATTATTTATTTAAATGTAATTTGAAGGTGGATTTAATTGTAATTTTTTAAAGATTATAAAAATGATTAATAGCTCTATAATATGTACACATCGCCCGTCACTCTCGTTATTAAGATGAGATAAGTCGTAACAAAGTAGGTGTATCGGAAGATGTACCTAGAATGTCAGGTTATTCTTAAAGTTAAGGTTTTCATTTACACTGAAATAATTTATCGTGCGATTCGATATAATCTGAAATTAATATAATTGTTTTAATATAATGATTTTAATTAATTTAAATTAAATAAATTTTTATCACTGTAAAATAAATTGATAAGATATATTTTACTATAGTTTATTAGTATTGTGAAAGAAATTTCAATAATTTTATAATTATAAAAAGTTTGTTTTAATTATTGTATCTTGTGTATCAGAGTATATTGAAATGAATTATTTAATTTTTATTCTCGAATTTAAAAGAGTTAATTAAATATGTTTGTTATTATTTCATAAATATTAAGAATGTTTAATTGGTAACGAAATGTTATTCGTTTTTAAGGATATCTAGTTTTTTAATAAATGAATTTAATTCAGATTCTTTAATTTATTTTATATTTTATAATTGAAATATTTTAGAGTTTTAATTTTAAAAGGGATAAGCTTTTTAAAATATTATTATAATAATAAGGGTTTTAAGGATTTTATTAATTTAGAGTTTGTTAATGATTAAAGGATGTTAAAATTTACTTCTTTATTTATTTGATTTTTTGTTTGTTTAAAGTTTATATTAAAATGTTATTTATAATTGTGAATTTTTAGTAAATATTATTTAATTAGTAAAAATAAATAAATTATATTATTATTTTTTTTTTTTTTTTTTGTTTGTTTAATATAAAGAATTAGGCAAAAATTTCGCTCGCCTGTTTATTAAAAACATGGTTTCTTGAATAATTTATAAGAGATTTAACCTGCCCACTGAAAAGTTTTTGAAGGGCCGCAGTATTTTGACTGTGCAAAGGTAGCATAATCATTAGTCTTTTAATTGAAGGCTGGTATGAATGGTTGGACGAGGTGAAATCTGTTTTATGTTAATTAAATTGAATTTAGATTTTAAGTAAAAATACTTAAATAATATTAAGGGACGAGAAGACCCTATAGAGTTTAATATTTTAAGTTTTAATTAAGTTAAGTTTTAATTTTTGATTATTATGATATATATTTAATTGGGGTGATTAAAAGATAAGTAAAACTCTTTTTTAAGATTAATAATTTTATTAATTTATTGATCCATAAATTATGATTATAAGATTAAATTACCTTAGGGATAACAGCATAATTTTTTTTAAGAGTTCTTATCGAAAAAAAAGATTGTGACCTCGATGTTGGATTAAGATAAATATTGGGTGCAGATGTTCAATTATTAGGTCTGTTCGACCTTTAAATTCTTACATGATCTGAGTTTAAACCGGCGTGAGCCAGGTTGGTTTCTATCTTTAATATGATAAAATTCTTTAGTACGAGAGGACCAAGAATTTAAAATAATTTTATAATTATGAATTTTATTAATATTAAACTACTTTGGCAGACGAAAGTGTAACAGATTTAGAATCTGTAGATATGATAAGGGTATCATAGGTAGTAAATGTTTATGGAGTTATTAATATTATTTTTAGTTGGTTTAATTTTAATTATTTTTGTTATAGTAGGAGTTGCATTTTTTACTTTATTAGAACGTAAAGTTTTAGGATATATTCATCTCCGTAAAGGCCCCAATAAAGTAGGATTTATTGGTATTTTACAGCCTTTTAGAGATGCAATTAAGCTTTTTTGTAAAGAGCATATTAACCCTTTAGTATCTAATTATTTATTATATTATGTTTGTCCTGTATTTTCTTTATTTTTATCTTTAATTTTATGAATACTTATACCTTATATAAGAGGTTTTTTCACTTTTAATTTAGGTTTATTTTTTTTTTTAGTGTGTACTAGAATAGGGGTTTATACTATCATATTAGCTGGTTGATCTTCAAATTCAAATTATGCTTTATTAGGGGGGCTACGAGCTGTAGCTCAAACAATTTCTTATGAGGTTAGTTTAGCTTTAATTTTATTATCTTTTATTTTTTTGGTTGGTAGATATTCTTTAATTGATTTTTTTTATTATCAAATAGGAGTTTGATTTTTATTTTTTTGTTTTCCTTTATGTAATGTTTGATTTGTCTCATGTTTAGCAGAGACAAATCGAAGTCCTTTTGATTTTGCTGAAGGAGAATCAGAGTTAGTTTCTGGATTTAATGTTGAATATGGTAGAGGTGGTTTTGCTTTAATTTTTTTGAGTGAATATTCTAGAATTTTATTTATAAGAATATTAATATGTGTAATTTTTTTAGGTTCAGATCTTAATTCATTAATTTTTTATTTAAAATTAATTTTTATTGCTTTTTTATATATTTGAGTTCGGGGAACTCTTCCTCGTTATCGATATGATAAATTAATATATTTGGCTTGAAAAAGATTTTTACCTTTATCTTTAAATTTTTTAATTTTTTTTTTAGGTTTAAAAATTTGTTTTATTTAAATCTTTTAAAGGTTTAATTGAGTAATAATAAGTTAATAAGGGATTTAAACCCTTTAATTATGATTTCAAGACATAATCTTATCTATTAAGTTTATAACTTATTAATTATAATATAGAATATTATCTCATATTTTAATAATTATAGGGTTAATAATATAATACAAAAAATATACTACTGTTAAAATTTGCCCTGTTAAAATATAAGGATCTTCAACAGGACGAGCTCCAATTCATGTTAATAAAATTACAATTACAGCTATAAACCAAAATATAATTTGATTTAAAGGGTAATATTGTAATCCTCGTGAATTTGAATTAATTAATGGTAATAAAAATAAGATTGCAATAGATATTACTAAAGCAATAACTCCTCCAAGTTTATTAGGAATAGAACGTAAAATAGCATAAGCAAATAGAAAATATCATTCTGGTTGAATATGAATAGGGGTTACTAAAGGATTAGCTGGAATAAAATTATCAGGGTCTCCTAAAATATAAGGTTCTATTAAAGATAGAAGTACTAAAGTACAAATTAGGAAAATAAATCCTACAACATCCTTAAAAGTAAAATATGGATGAAATGGAATTTTATCAATATTTCTATTTAAACCTAAAGGGTTATTAGATCCTGTTTGATGAAGGAATAAGAGATGAATTAAGACGGCAGCTGCTACAATAAATGGTAAGACAAAGTGAAAAGTGAAAAAACGATTTAATGTAGCATTATCTACTGCAAAACCACCTCAAACTCATTGTACTAATTCTACTCCTAAATAAGGGATAGCGGATAATAAATTAGTAATAACTGTAGCTCCTCAAAAAGATATTTGTCCTCAAGGTAGTACATAACCTATAAAAGCTGTTGCTATCACTAGAAATAAAATTAGAACTCCAATCATTCAAGTATAGTAGAACTTATAAGAACCATAATATATTCCTCGTCCAATATGTAAATAAATACAGATAAAGAATATTGAAGCCCCATTTGCATGTAAAGTACGTAATAATCATCCATAATTTACATCTCGGCAGATATGTGCTACTCTTGAAAAAGCTAAGTCAATGTGAGCAGAATAATGTATAGCTAAAAATAATCCAGTTAAAATTTGAATAACTAAACATAATCCTAAAAGTGATCCAAAATTTCATCAACTTGAAATGTTTGAGGGAGAAGGTAAATCAACAAGTGCATCATTTGAAATTTTAATTAGAGGATATGTTTTTCGTAAAGGTTTATTCATTAACTTATTTGTCGTAAAGGTCCTTTATAAATATTAATAACTTTTACAACTGCAATTAAAGTTAAAAATAAATAAGATGCAATTAGAAGAGTTATTATGTTAATAGGCTGGTTATATATTTTTAGTAAAAAATTATTTGAGTATATTAATATACTTAAATTATTTTCTGGTCTTTCTAATAAATTTATATTATAATTTATATTAAATATTAAAATGAATAATAAAGGAATTAATATAATAATAAAAAAAAATTTATTAGAATAAAAAAATATTTCATTTGATGCTAATCTTGTTACATATATAAATAATACTAATATTCCTCCAAGAAAAATTAGTAATAAAATATAAGAAAATCAAAATCTGACAGATATTAATCCTCTAATTAAGCTCAATAAAATTGCTTGAAGAAATAGAATTAATCCTATAGACAAAGGATGATCTAAAAATAAAAAAATGATACTTAAAGTTAATCTTATTCTTGTTAATAAGTATAAAATATCAAAGGATAGTTTAAATAAAAATATTAGTTTTGGAAATTAATGAAAAGATTCTCTTTCCTTTGAAGTCTTAAGAAATTATTATTTATTAAGGCTTTTAAAAAGCTTTATATTAAGTAGTATTAAGACTGGGGTTTAGAATATAAGTAACTAATGTTTACTTAGTTTATAAAGATATTCAAACTGTTTTAAAGGAGTATCCTATCTTTGATTTACAAGACCAGAGTTTTATTTAAACTATTAAAACACAAATGGTAATAATATTTTATATTATATTTTTATGTGGTTTGTGAGTTTTTTCATCAAAACGTAAGCATTTATTGGTAACTTTATTAAGTTTAGAATTTATTGTTTTGACTTTATTTATTTTACTTTATTATTATCTTATAATAATAACTGGGGAGCTTTATATAACTATATTTTTTTTATCTTTTGCTGTTTGTGAAGGAGCTTTGGGTTTATCTATTTTGGTATCAATAATTCGAACTCATGGTAATGATTTTTTTAATTCTTTTGGTTTATTACAATGTTAAGATATATTTTTTATATTCTTTTTTTGATTCCTTTATGTTTTATAAAAAATAAATGATGGTTAATTCAAAATTTATTGTTTTTTGTTTCTTTATTGTATTTAATTAATATTGATTTTTTTAGTTGAAGAGGTTTAAGATATAATTTTGGTTATGATTATTTATCTTTTGGATTAGTTATATTAAGATTTTGAATTTGTGTTTTAATAATTTTAGCTAGTTATTCTGTAATTCGTTATGAATTTTATAATAGTATATTTTTGTTAATGATTTTAATTCTGTTATTTATATTATATTGTACTTTTTGTAGATTAAATATTCTTTCTTTTTATATTTTTTTTGAAGGTAGTTTAATCCCTACTTTGTTTTTAATTTTTGGATGAGGGTATCAACCTGAGCGTTTACAAGCTGGTATTTATTTACTTTTTTATACTTTATTTGCTTCTTTACCTTTATTATTGGGTTTATTATTTTTATATAATTATTTAAATAATCTAGTTTTTTCTCTTATATATATAATAGATTTTATAAATATTTATTTATATATAAGAATAATTTTGGCTTTTTTAGTTAAAATACCTATATATTTAGTTCATTTATGATTACCAAAAGCTCATGTTGAGGCTCCTGTTTCTGGTTCAATAATTTTAGCGGGGGTATTATTAAAGCTAGGGGGGTATGGTTTATTACGTGTTTTTGAATATTTAATAAGAATAGGAGTATTAGTTAATATATTTTGATTATCAATTAGTTTGGTAGGAGGATTTTGAGTTAGATTAATATGTTTACGTCAAGTTGATATAAAAGCTTTAATTGCTTATTCTTCAGTTGCTCATATAGGATTAGCAGTAGGGGGTTTAATAACTTTAAATATTTGAGGATTTTGTATAACTTTTTTATTAATAATTGCACATGGGCTTTGTTCTTCAGGACTTTTTTGTTTAGCTAATATTAGATATGAGCGTTTAAATAGACGAAGATTATTAATTAATAAAGGGCTAATAAATTTAATACCTAGAATGACTTTATGGTGATTTTTACTTTCATCCTGTAATATAGCAGCTCCTCCTTCTTTAAATTTATTGGGGGAGATTGGTTTATTTAATAGTATGATTGGTTGAATATGAATAACAATAGGTTTTTTGATATTAATTTCTTTTTTTAGAGCTGGCTATACATTATATTTATATTCTTATAGACAACATGGAATTTATTTTTCTGGTATTTATAGTAGTGTTAGTGGATATTGTCGTGAATATTTATTATTAATATTACATTGATTACCTTTAAATTTTTTAGTTTTAAAGAGAGATTTTGTATTAATTTGACTTTAACTTAAGTAGTTTAAAATAAAATTATGATTTGTGGTATCATAGATATAAATATTATCTTAGGTTATGATATATTTCTCATTATGTTTTATTAGTTTTTTTTCTTTGATTTCTTTTTCTTTATTAAGATTTTTAGTAAGATTTTACTATATTATAAATGATTTAGTTTATTTTATTGAGTGAGAGATTGTTAGATTAAATAGTTCATCAATTGTGATAACTTTATTGTTGGATTGAATATCATTATTATTTATAAGTTTTGTTTTATTAATTTCTTCGTTGGTAATTTTATATAGAGAGGATTATATATCAGGAGATATTACATTAAATCGTTTTATTTTTTTGGTTTTAATATTTGTATTATCTATAATATTTTTAATTATTAGTCCAAATTTAATTAGAATTTTATTAGGTTGAGATGGCTTAGGATTAGTTTCTTATTGTTTAGTAATTTATTATCAAAATGTTAAATCTTATAATGCTGGAATATTAACTGCTTTATCAAATCGAGTTGGAGATGTTGCTTTGTTAATAGCAATTTCTTGAATAATTAATTTTGGTAGATGAAATTATATTTTTTATTTGGATTGTTTAATAAATAAGTATGAAATATGATTAATTTCTTTTTTAGTTGTTTTAGCAGGAATAACTAAAAGTGCACAAATTCCTTTTTCTGCATGACTTCCTGCAGCAATAGCTGCTCCTACTCCTGTTTCAGCTTTAGTTCATTCTTCAACTTTAGTAACTGCCGGTGTTTATTTATTAATTCGATTTAGTAAGGCTTTCCCTACATGACTTATAAGATTTCTATTAGTTATTTCTGTTTTAACTATGTTTATATCGGGACTAGGAGCAAACTTTGAGTATGATTTAAAAAAAATTATTGCTTTATCTACTTTAAGTCAATTAGGTTTAATAATAAGAATTTTATCTATAGGATTTTCTGATTTAGCTTTTTTTCATTTATTAACTCATGCTTTATTTAAGGCTTTATTATTTATATGTGCAGGGATAGTAATTCATAATGTGAAAAATTTTCAAGATATTCGTTTTATAGGAAATTTATCAATTTTTATACCTTTAACTTCTTCTTGTTTTATAGTTTCCAATTTTGCTTTATGTGGAATACCTTTTTTAGCTGGTTTTTATTCAAAAGATATAATTTTGGAATTAGTTTCATTAAGAAATTTAAATATATTTATGTATTTTATATATTTTTTTTCTACTGGGCTTACAGTTTGTTATTCTTTTCGTTTATTTTATTATGTTCTATGAGGAGATTTTAATTTAGTTCCTATATTTAAGTTAAGTGAAGAAAGTTGAATAATAATTTTTGGGATACTAGGTTTAATAATTTTTGCTGTTTTAGGAGGAGCTTTATTAAATTGAATAATTTTTTTAACTCCTTATCTTGTTTGTTTACCTTTAATTATAAAGCTAATACCTCTTTTTGTTAGATTAATGGGGTTGTGATTAGGAAATATTTTATTCAAATATAGATTAATTTATTATTTTTCAATTTATAAATATTATAAATTAATTGAATTTTCAGGATCTATGTGATTTATACCTTTAATTTTTACTAAAGGGGTAGTGAAAATACCTTTAACAGTAGGGTTAAATTCTTTTAAATATGTTGATTTAGGTTGAAGAGAATATTTTGGAGCTCAAAATTTATATTCTCTTTTAATAAAGATTAGAGGAATAAATCAATTATTTCAAATAAATAATTTAAAATCATATTTAGTATTTTTTTATGTTACTTTAATTTTAATTATATATTTATATTATTCAAATATCTTATATTAGAGTATAACATTGAAGCTGTTATTGAGGTAAATTACCTTTGAATAAAATTATTTTTATATTTATAAAAAAATAATTTAATTTTACACTGAAAATGTAATGTTTTAACTTAAACTATATAAATTAAGATGTAAATGGATTTTAACCACATAAATAATAAGTTAGCAGCTTTTATTTGATCAACACATCTTCTTAGTTGGAATTTTATTCAATATTATCATTAACAGTGATAAACCTCTTTTTGGTTTCAACTAATTGGTAAATAAGGATAATATTTATCTTTTTATCAGGTCGAAACTGATTACAATTAATTTGTTTCTTACTTAAATTAAGGTAGATTGATAATTCAATACTTTTTGAATGCAGATCAAATGTTATTTTTAACTACTACCCTGAAATTTAAGATGCTCATTCAAGGGATCCTTGATTTCATTCATGATATAATCCTACTGTTAAAATTAATAAGAATAATACTCTTGTAATTATTCATGTTGTTGTATTTGAGTAAAATGTAATAATAGTTATTGGTAAGATTAGTGCAATTTCTACATCAAAAATTAAGAAAATAATAGCAATTAAAAAGAAGCGTAATGAAAAAGGGAGTCGTGATGATCTTATAGGATCAAACCCACATTCAAAAGGAGATCTTTTTTCTCGGTCTTCAATATTTTTTTTTGATAGGAGATTAGTTAATACTATTACAATAAATGAAATTATTAAAATTGTTCATGAAATAATAGTTATAATTTGTATTATTTATTCTAAATTATTAGGCTGTTTGATTGGAAATCAAAAGTACTTTTTATACTAAATAAATAATTTTTTATCTTCCTCATCAGTAAATAGATACATATAAAAATAATCAAACTACATCTACGAAGTGTCAGTATCAAGCAGCTGCTTCAAACCCAAAATGATGATTAGCTGTAAAATGTATAAATAGTATACGTGATAAGCAAATAATTAGGAATGTTGTCCCAATAATTACATGTAACCCATGAAATCCTGTTGCTACGAAAAATGATGAACCAAAAACTGAATCAGCAATAGTAAATGGAGCTTCATAATATTCATATAATTGTAAAGCAGTAAAATATAATCCTAATAAAATAGTAAGAATTAAACCTTGTGTTGCTTGGGTATAATTATTTTCTAGTAAACCATGATGACTTCATGTAATAGTAATTCCAGATGCTAGAAGAACTGTTGTATTTAATAAAGGTACTTGTAAAGCATTAAAAGGGATAATTCCTAAGGGTGGTCATATTACCCCTAACTCAATATTAGGGGAAAGTCTTCTGTGATAAAAAGTTCAAAAGAAAGAGATGAAGAAAAAAATTTCTGAAATAATAAATAAAATTATTCCTCATCGTAAACCTGTTATTACTTCTTTTGTATGACATCCTTGATATGTTCTTTCTCGAACTACATCTCGTCACCATTGGATAGTTGTTAAGATTAATATAAACATACCTATAAATATTATTTTTTCGTTATATTCATATGAAAATTTAATGAATCCTACTATACCAATTATAATTCTTAACGCGGCTACAATAGGTCAAGGGCTATAAGTAACTAAATGATAAGGATGATTTGTATTTATTGACATTAATTTACTTCTCTAGAATAAAGGGTTCTTAAAACAGCAAAAACATATGATTGAATAATTGCTACTGCAGACTCTAGAGTTAAAAGTAAAATCTGAGTAATAATAAGAATTGGTAATAAAGATATTATTATTGTTCTTCCAGTGTTTCCTAATAATGTTATTAAGAGATGTCCTGCAATTATATTTGCAGCTAGTCGAATAGCTAAAGTTCCCGGTCGAATAACATTTCTAATAGTTTCGATACATACTATGAAAGGTATAAGTGGACCGGGAGTACCTTGTGGCACTAAATGTGCAAATATATGTTTAGTATTATTAATTCATCCATATAATATGAATCTTAATCATAAAGGTAAAGCAAAAGTTAAAGTTATAATTATATGACTTGTTCTGGTGAAAATATAAGGAAATAATCCTATAAAATTATTATATATAATAATTGAAAAAATCGAAATGAAAATAAAAGTTGCTCCTTTATTAATTCTTTTTTTTCCAATAAGTATTTTAAATTCTTCATGAAGTTTATTAATAATTATATTTCACAATATTGTTCTTCGAGATGGAATTAATCATAAAGATATTGGAATTAATAATAGTCCAATAAAAGTTCTTGATCAGTTAATAGATATATTTAAAACTCTAGATGATGGATCAAATACAGAAAATAAATTACTTATCATTTTCAGATTAATATTTTAGTATTTAATTTAATTGATTTTTTTAATGTTGATTTGTTAAATGGTACATAATAGTTTATTACATTAAATGTAATTAAAATTAAGGAGAAAAATATAAATAAAGTGAGTCAACTTAAAGGTATTATTTGTGGTATAAAGATGTATTAATTATTAATAATTTTAGTATGACATACTAATGTTATATTTTAACTAACTTCTTGTCATCAGAAGTAAATGCTAACTTACTATTATCTGGTTTAAGAGACCATTACTTGCTTTTCAGTCATCTGATGATTCAGATAAATTAGCAATTCATTTAATGAAATCATTTGTTGATGTTCTTTCAATTACAATAGGTATAAATCTGTGGTTGGCCCCACAAATTTCTGAACATTGTCCGTAAAATACTCCCGGCCGATTAAACCAAAATGTAGCTTGGTTTAATCGACCAGGGGTAGCATCTGCTTTAACACCAATTCTTGAAATAGTTCATGAATGAATTACATCTTCTGATGTGATTAAAATTCGTGTTAAAGTATTTATTGGAAGTGTTGTTCGATTATCTACTTCTAGTAGTCGAATGTTATAAGAGTTTAATTCTTGAATTGGAGTTATATATGAATCAAATTCAGCATTAATAAAATCTGAGTATTCATATCTTCAGTACCACTGATGCCCAATAGTTTTTAGAGTTAATAAAGGGTTTCTATTTTCATCAATCAAGTATAAAATCCGTAGTGAAGGTAAGGCAATAAAAATTAATACAGCGGCTGGTAGGATAGTTCAGAGAATTTCTAGATATTGACCATCTATTACATGACGATCTATAAATTTATTTGATATTAGTGATAGTATTATGTAACCTACTGTTACAACAATTATTGTAATAATAAATATTGAATGATCATGAAAATATATTAATTGTTCTATTAAAGGGGAGGCTCTATCTTGTAAACCTAAATTTGCATATGTAGCCATTGGTTCTAAAAAAAGTGATTACTTTATTTTTGGAGCTTAAATCCATTGCACTAATCTGCCATATTAGAAATGTTAAATGTTATTTGGTAATTAGAGTTAATTCATTATATGTGTGTTCTGCTGGAGGTAAATTATTAGTTCATTCGATTGATCTATTTATTTGAGATGAGAATAATACATTTCGATTTGTAACTATTCTTTCTCATAGAATAAGAATAAATATTGTTACCGCTACTAAGGAGATTATTGATCCTATTGATGATAAGATATTTCAAGATGTGTAAGCATCCGGATAATCGGAATAACGACGAGGTATTCCAGCTAATCCTAAGAAATGTTGAGGAAAAAAAGTCAAATTAACACCTACGAATATAGTTAAAAATTGACTTTTTAATCATGTTGGATTTATTGATAGTCCTGTGAATAAAGGATATCAGTGTACAAATCCTGCTATAATAGCAAATACAGCTCCTATTGATAGGACATAATGGAAATGAGCTACTACATAGTAGGTATCATGAAGAATAATATCAATTGCTGAATTTGCTAAAATTACCCCAGTTAATCCTCCAACCGTGAAAAGGAAAATAAAACCTAAAGCTCATATAGAAGCAGGACTTGTTACTATTTTTGAACCATATATTGTAGCTAACCAACTAAAAATTTTAATTCCTGTTGGCACTGCAATAATTATAGTAGCTCCTGTAAAGTAGGCTCGAGTATCTACATCTATTCCAACTGTAAATATGTGATGAGCTCATACTACAAAACCTAAAAAACCAATAGCTGATATAGCTCAAATTATTCCATAATTACCAAAGGCTTCTTTTTTTCCTCTTTCGTGAGAAATTACATGGGAGATTATACCAAATCCAGGTAAAATTAAAATATAAACTTCAGGATGTCCAAAAAATCAAAATAAATGTTGATATAAAATAGGATCTCCTCCTCCAGCAGGATCAAAAAAAGACGTGTTTAAATTACGGTCTGTTAAAAGTATAGTAATAGCCCCAGCTAATACTGGAAGTGATAATAGTAAAAGTAATGCAGTAATCCCTACTGACCATACAAATAAAGGTATTTGTGTTTGGTTTATGTAAATTGGTTTTATATTAATTATTGTAGTAATGAAATTTACTGCTCCTATAATTCTTGATGCTCCAGCTAAATGTAAGGAAAAAATTGTTAAATCAACAGCGGGACCAGCATGGGCAATTCTGGCAGATAAAGGGGGATAAACAGTTCAACCTGTTCCAGCCCCTCTTTCAACTATTCTTCTAATTAGAAGTAAGATAATTGAGGGAGGTAATAATCAAAATCTTATGTTATTTATTCGAGGGAATGCTATATCAGGAGCTCCTAATATTAAAGGTACTAATCAATTACCAAATCCTCCAATTATAATTGGTATAACTATAAAGAAAATTATAATAAAAGCATGGGCGGTAACAATAACATTGTAAATTTGGTCATCTCCAATTAAGGATCCTGGTTGACCTAATTCTGTTCGGATTAATATTCTTAATGAGGTTCCTAGTATTCCTGCTCAAGCCCCAAAAACAAAATATAATGTCCCAATATCTTTATGATTTGTTGAGAATAACCATCGTTGCAGGTAAAATGGCTGAGGTTAGGTGATAGATTGTAAATCTATTAAGGAGAATAAATTCTTTTTTACCAAGGTCTTGTATTCATGTTATGATATTAGAATGCAATTCTAAAGGTGTATAAAATATTAAGACTTAAAGCAAACTACTTTATTTATAACTTTGAAGGATATTAGTTTATTTAACTTAAAGCCTTAATATATTGTAATTATTAAAGTTCTTGTTAATATTCCTAAAGAGATAGTTGACAGGCATAATATTATTCATTTTGAAAATATAGATTTGGAATATCTTATAGATATTCAAACTGTTTCTGAGTTTGAGATTATTAGAGTTGTGTATATAATTCGTATATAGTAGTAAAGAGTTAATAGGGACGAGATAATTAAAATTATAGATGTTATGATTATTAAATTTTGAGCTATAAATTGAATTGCGATTCATTTTGGAAAAAATCCAATAAAGGGGGGGAGTCCTCCAAGAGAAAGTATTGAAATAAATAATGTAAATTTGATTATTTTTTTGTTATTTATGGAATTGAATGTTTGTGAAATGTAAGCTATATTTGTTAAGGCTGATAATAAGATTACTCTAATAATGTTGATTGTATAGATAATGAAGTATATTCATCATAAATTTGTTCCTATTATTATTATGGTGAGTATTCATCCAATATGATTAATTGATGAATAAGCTAAAATTTTCCGTAAGGAAATTTGATTTAAACCACCAATAGCTCCAATAAATGCTGTAGTAATAATTATTACTTGAATAAAAGGATTATTGTTAAGTATATAGGAAATTAATATTATTGGAGCTATTTTTTGTACTGATAATAATATGAAGCAATTTATTCAAGATAGTCCTTCAACAACTGAAGGTAATCATCAGTGAAAAGGAGCACACGCAATTTTTATCAGTAAAGGGGTTATTATTAGGTTATTTCATGTTCTGATTTTAGAAATGTAAAATATTTCATTAATTCTAGTTTTTATTAGAATTATGAATAATAAAACAGATGATGCAACAGCTTGAATTAAAAAATATTTTAATGAAGCTTCCGATGAGAATATGTTTTTGTTGGAAGAAAGTAAAGGAATGAAGGAGAGTAAATTAATTTCTAGTCCTATTCATGCTCCTATTCATGAATTAGCACATAATGAAATTAATACACCTCTAATTAATGTTATTAAAAAGAGGATTTTAGTTGAATTATTGGGCATTAGAAAAGAGAGGTTTAACTCTATAAATGGGGTATGAACCCATTAGCTTATATTTAGCTTACTTTTCTACATTTTAGTGTAAGGTGCACAAAAATTTTTGATATTTTTAGATTACAGTTTAATTCTGTTAAATGTAGTAAAAGTAATAAAATTACATTATTTATCCTATCACGATAATCCTTTTATCAGGCATTTTACT